TTAGGGGGTGGACGTGCTATTTGTTTACATCCATTAGTTCGTAAAGGATTCAATGCAGACTTTGATGGGGATCAAATGGCTGTTCATGTACCTTTATCTTTGGAAGCGCAAGCGGAGGCTCGTTTACTTATGTTTTCTCATATGAATCTCTTTTCTCCGGCTATTGGAGATCCCATTTCGGTACCAACCCAAGATATGCTTATTGGACTCTATGTATTAACGATCGGGAATCGTCGAGGTATTTGTGCAAATAGGTATAATCCATGGAATCGCATAAACTATCAAAATGAAACAGTTAATGATTATAAGTATAAATATACTACGAAAGAGAAAGAGCCCTATTTTTGTAGTTCCTATGATGTACTTATAGTTTATCAGCAGAAACGAATCAATTTAGATAGTCCTTTGTGGCTTCGGTGGCGACTAGATCAACGTGTCATTGCCTCAAGAGAAGTTCCTGTCGAAGTTCAATATGAATCTTTGGGTACCTATCATGAAATTTATGGGCACTATCTAATAGTAAGACATATAAAAAAACAAACCCTTTGTATATACACCCGAACCACTGTTGGTCATATTTCTTTTTCTCGAGAAATAGAAGAAGCCATACAGGGGTTTTGTCAGGCCTACTCATACGGTACCTAAGCTAAGGAATTATGTAATACCGCGGGAATTTGGATCTCTCCGGTTCAACTGGAATCATAATTCCTTAATTTCTACATGAATCGAGATCCAGTAAAGGAGGTCTTCGAATCACTGACTCAAACCCATTGGCGAATCCTACTCAGCGCAATAGAGAAGTACTTATGGCAGAATGGGCTGATCTGTTCTTTTACAATAAAGCGATAGATGGGTCTGCCATGAAACGACTTATTAGCAGATTAATAGATCACTTCGGAATGGCATATACATCGCACACCCTGGATCAAGTAAAGACTCTGGGTTTCCAGCAAGCCACTGCTACATCCATTTCATTAGGAATTGATGATCTTTTAACAGTACCTTCTAAGGGGTGGCTAGTCCAAGATGCTGAACAACAAAGTTTCATTTTAGAAAAGCACCATCATTATGGGAATGTACACACAGTAGAAAAATTACGCCAATCCATTGAGATATGGTATGCTACAAGTGAATATTTGAGACAAGAAATGCATCCTAATTTTAGGATGACTGATCCTTCTAATTCAGTCCATATAATGTCCTTTTCGGGAGCTAGAGGAAATGCATCTCAGGTACACCAATTAGTAGGTATGAGAGGATTAATGTCGGATCCCCAAGGACAAATGATTGATTTACCGATTCAAAGCAATTTACGCGAAGGACTTTCTTTAACGGAATATATCATTTCCTGCTACGGAGCCCGCAAAGGAGTTGTGGATACTGCTGTACGAACATCAGATGCTGGATACCTCACGCGTAGACTTGTTGAAGTAGTTCAACACATTGTTGTACGTAGAACAGATTGTGGCACTACCCGAGGCATTTCCGTGAGTCCTAGAAATGGGATGACGGAAAGAATTTGGGTCCAAACACTAATTGGTCGTGTATTAGCATACAATATATATATGGGCCTACGTTGCATTGCTGCTCAAAATAAAGATATTGGGGTTGGACTTGTCACTCGATTCATAACCTTTCGAACACAACCAATATATATTCGAACCCCCTTTCTTTGCAGGAGTATATCTTGGATCTGTCGATTATGTTATGGTCAGAGTCCCACTCATGGCGACCTGGTCGAATTAGGAGAAGCAGTAGGTATTATTGCGGGTCAATCAATCGGCGAACCGGGGACTCAACTAACATTAAGAACCTTTCATACCGGTGGAGTATTCACAGGTGGTACTGCAGAACATGTACGAGCTCCTTTTAAGGGAAAAATCAAATTCAATGAGGATTTGGTTCATCCCACACGTACACGTCATGGGCATCCTGCTTTTCTATGTTATATAGACCTGTATGTAACTATTGAGAGTCACGATATTCTACATAATGTGAATATTCCACCCAAAAGTTTTCTTTTAGTTCAAAATGATCAATATGTAGAATCAGAACAAGTGATTGCTGAGATTCGCGCTGGAACATCCACTTTCAATTTTAATAAAGTTAAAGAGAAAGTTCGAAAACATATTTATTCTGACTCAGAGGGAGAAATGCACTGGAGTACCGATGTGTACCATGCACCTGAATATAAATATGGTAATGTTCATCTCTTACCCAAAACAAGTCATTTATGGATATTATCAGGAGCTCTGTGCAGATCCAGTATAGTGCCTTTTTCGCTCCACAAGGATCAAGATCAAATGAATGTTCATTCTGTTGAACGGAGATCTATTTCTGACCTCTCCGTGACTAATGATCAAGTGAGACACAAATTGTTTAGTTCGAATCCTTACGGTAAAAAGGGGGGGGTTCTTGATTATTCAGGACCTGATCGAATCATATCCAACGGTCATTGGAATTTCATATATCCTACCATTCTCCACGAGAATTCTGATTT